AATGAATTGCCTGATAAAAGGATTACTTTGATAGAGTAAATCATATAATTAATATTATATTCATTATATATATATATTATATTTAATAGAATTAAACTATTTCTAAAAGTATCAAAAACTTTTGTGCATCATACACCAAAATATAAAAAGATAAGCTAATTAAGCTATTGGGTTCATACCCCAATTATAAAGGTTATAATCCTTTTCTTTTTAATTTTTAATAATTCATCAAAAATTATATTCATTTTTATTTTAATAATAAGAACTATAATTACTATTTCATCAAATTCTTGATTAAGAGCTTGAATAGGATTAGAAATTAATTTATTATCTTTTATCCCCCTAATAAGAGATAATAATTTAATATCTAATGAAGCTTCATTAAAATATTTCTTAACACAAACACTAGCTTCTTCTATTTTATTATTTTCAACTATTTTATTAATATATAAAATTAATTTTATAAATCAAATAAATAATTATATAAAAATAATAATAATATCTTCTTTATTAATAAAAACTGGAGCTGCACCCTTTCATTTCTGATTCCCAACTGTTATAGAAGGACTAAGATGAATAAACTCATTAATTCTAATAACATGACAAAAAATTGCTCCATTAATATTAATTTCATATTTAAATATTAAATTTATAATATTTTGATCTATTTTATTATCAGTCACAATTGGAGCACTAGGAGGTTTAAATCAAACATCATTACGTAAATTAATAACTTTTTCTTCAATTAACCATTTAGGATGAATATTAATAAGTATATATTCAAATGAATCATTATGAATTAATTACTTTTTATTTTATAGATTTTTATCATTTAATTTAATTTTTCTATTCAATATATTTAAATTATATCATATTAATCAATTATTTATATTATTTTTTTTTAATAAAACTCTAAAATTTTCATTATTTTTAAATATTCTATCATTAGGAGGGCTACCTCCATTTTTAGGATTTATTCCTAAATGATTAACTATTCAATATTTAACTATTAATAATCAATTATTCATATTAATAATTATAATTATTATAACTTTATTAACATTATATTTTTATTTACGATTATGTTATACAGCTTTCATATTAAATTATTTTGAAAATAACTGAATTTTTAACATAAATTGAAATAATTTTATAATAAATATTTATTTATTTATATCATTTATTTCAACTTTTGGAATATTTATTATTAGAATAATTTATTATTTAATTTAAATAAGGCTTTAAGTTAAATAAACTAATAGCCTTCAAAGCTATAAATATAAGAATAATCTTTTAAGCCTTAATAATTATTAAATTATTCCTTTAGAATTGCAGTCTAATATCATTATTGAATATAAAGCCTTAAAATATTTGATTAAAAAGAATAATTCTTATAAATAGATTTACAGTCTATTGCCTAAACTTCAGCCATTTAATCGCAACAATGATTATTTTCAACAAATCATAAAGATATTGGAACATTATATTTTATATTTGGAACTTGAGCTGGTATAATTGGTACATCCCTAAGTATCCTAATTCGAGCAGAATTAGGACATCCTGGAGCATTAATTGGTGATGACCAAATTTATAATGTTATTGTAACAGCCCATGCATTTGTAATAATTTTCTTTATAGTAATACCAATTATAATTGGAGGATTTGGAAATTGATTAGTTCCATTAATATTAGGGGCTCCTGATATAGCTTTTCCACGAATAAATAATTTAAGTTTTTGACTTTTACCTCCTTCATTAACATTATTATTAGTAAGTAGTATAGTAGAAAATGGAGCTGGAACAGGATGAACTGTATACCCACCTTTATCAACAAATATTGCACATGGAGGTGCATCTGTTGATTTAGCAATTTTTTCTCTTCATTTAGCAGGAATATCATCTATTTTAGGTGCAGTAAATTTTATTACAACAGTAATTAATATACGATCTATTGGAATTACATATGATCGTATACCTTTATTTGTATGATCAGTAGTAATTACTGCTCTTCTATTACTTTTATCATTACCTGTATTAGCCGGAGCTATTACTATATTATTAACTGATCGAAATCTAAATACATCATTCTTTGATCCAGCAGGAGGTGGAGATCCAATTTTATATCAACACTTATTTTGATTCTTTGGACACCCAGAAGTTTATATTTTAATTCTTCCTGGATTCGGAATAATTTCTCATATTATTAGTCAAGAATGTGGAAAAAAGGAAACATTTGGATCTTTAGGAATAATTTATGCTATATTAGCTATTGGTTTATTAGGTTTCATTGTTTGAGCTCATCATATATTTACAGTAGGAATAGATGTTGATACTCGTGCATATTTTACTTCAGCTACAATAATTATTGCAATTCCAACTGGTATTAAAATTTTCAGATGATTAGCTACATTACATGGAACTCAATTAAATTATTCTCCAGCAATTTTATGAGCTTTAGGATTTGTATTTTTATTTACAGTTGGAGGATTAACAGGAGTAGTTTTAGCAAATTCATCAATTGATATTATTTTACATGATACTTACTATGTTGTAGCTCATTTTCACTATGTATTATCTATAGGAGCAGTATTCGCTATTATAGCAGGATTTGTACATTGATACCCTTTATTTACAGGATTAACATTAAATAATAAATGACTAAAAAGACAATTTATTATTATATTTATTGGAGTAAATTTAACATTTTTTCCCCAACATTTCTTAGGATTAGCTGGTATACCACGACGATACTCTGATTATCCTGATGCATATACAACATGAAATGTAGTATCAACTATTGGATCAACTATTTCATTAGTAGGAATTATCATATTCATAATTATTATTTGAAAAAGAATAATTAAACAACGACAAGTAATTTATCCTATACAATTAAATTCTTCTATTGAATGATATCAAAATATTCCACCAGCAGAACATAGTTATTCAGAATTACCTTTACTTTCTTCTAACTTCTAATATGGCAGATTAGTGCAATGGATTTAAGCTCCATATATAAAGTATTATACTTTTATTAGAAAATATAATGTCAACATGAGCAAACTTAAATTTACAAAATAGAGCTTCTCCATTAATAGAACAATTAACATTTTTTCATGATCATGCATTAATAATTTTAGTTATAATCACTGTAATAGTAAGATACATAATATTTATATTATTTTTTAATAATTTTAGTAATCGATATTTACTACATGGACAAACAATTGAAGTAATTTGAACAATTCTACCAACAATTATTTTACTATTTATTGCCTTCCCATCTTTACGTTTACTTTATTTACTAGATGAAATTAATGAACCAACAATTACCTTAAAATCTATTGGACATCAATGATATTGATCTTATGAATATTCTGATTTTTTAAATATTGAATTTGATTCATATATAATTCCAACAAATGAATTAAATATTAATAGATTCCGATTATTAGATGTTGATAATCGAATTGTTTTACCAATAAATTCCCAAATTCGAATTCTAGTAACTGCAGCAGATGTAATTCATTCATGAACAATCCCAGCATTAGGAGTAAAAATTGATGGAACTCCTGGACGACTAAATCAAACTAATTTTCTTATTAATCGACCAGGATTATTTTTTGGACAATGTTCAGAAATTTGTGGAGCAAATCACAGTTTTATACCTATTGTTATTGAAAGAGTTCCAATAAATTATTTTATTAAATGAATTCATAATATAAATTAACATTAAATGACTGAAAGCAAGTACTGGTCTCTTAAACCATGTTATAGTAATTTAGCAATTACTTTTAATGAAAAAAATTAGTTAAAACATAACATTAGTATGTCAAACTAAAATTATTATAAAAATAATATTTTTTAATCCCTCAAATAGCTCCTATTAATTGATTAAGTTTATTTTTATTATTCTTTTTAATTTTTATTTTATTTAATATAATAAATTATTTTATTTATAGTCCATCAATAAATAAAACTAAAAAAAATAATAAAATTATTACAAATTCTATAAACTGAAAATGATAACTAATTTATTTTCCGTATTCGACCCATCATCAAGTATTTTTAACTTATCATTAAACTGATTAAGAACATTTATTGGTTTATTAATTATTCCTTCTATATATTGATTTATACCATCTCGATATCATATTATTTGAAATAATATTACATTAACTCTTCATAAAGAATTTAAAACACTATTAAATAATCCTAATCAAAAAGGAACAACACTAATCTTTGTTTCTTTATTTTCATTAATTTTATTTAATAATTTTATAGGATTATTTCCATACATTTTTACTAGAACAAGTCACCTAACATTAACATTAATATTAGCTTTACCTTTATGATTAGCTTTTATAATTTATGGATGACTAAACCATACTCAACATATATTTACTCATTTAGTACCTCAAGGAACCCCATCAATTCTTATACCTTTTATAGTATGTATTGAAACTATTAGAAATATTATTCGTCCTGGAACTTTAGCAGTACGTTTAACAGCTAATATAATTGCCGGACACTTACTAATAACATTATTAGGTAATACAGGTCCAACTTTATCAACAATAATAATTATAATTTTATTAATTGTACAAATTTTATTATTAGTATTAGAATCAGCAGTTGCTATTATTCAATCTTATGTATTTGCTGTATTAAGTACTTTATATTCTAGAGAAGTAATTTAATGTCAACACATTCAAATCACCCATTTCATTTAGTTGATTATAGTCCATGACCTTTAACAAGAGCTATTGGAACTATAACATTAGTATCAGGTCTAGTAAAATGATTTCATCAATATAGCATATTCCTAATTTTAATTGGAACAATTATTACAATTTTAACAGTTTATCAATGATGACGAGATGTATCACGAGAAGGATCATTTCAAGGTTTACATACTAATTCAGTAACAACAGGATTACGATGAGGTATAATTTTATTTATTTTATCAGAAGTTTTATTTTTTTCATCATTTTTTTGAGCATTCTTTCATAGAAGTTTATCTCCAACAATTGAATTAGGATCTATTTGACCTCCTATAGGAATTACTCCATTTAATCCATTTCAAATTCCATTATTAAATACAACTATTTTATTAGCCTCTGGAATTACAGTAACATGAGCACATCATAGTTTAATAAGAGGAAACCATTCCCAAACTACTCAAAGATTATTTTTTACAGTTTTATTAGGAATCTATTTTACTATTTTACAAGCATATGAATATATTGAAGCTCCTTTTACAATTGCTGACTCTTCTTATGGATCAACATTCTTTATAGCTACAGGATTTCATGGACTTCATGTTTTAATTGGAACAACATTTCTATTAATTTGCTTAATTCGACATCTTAATAATCATTTTTCAAAAAATCATCACTTTGGTTTTGAAGCAGCTGCATGATATTGACATTTTGTTGATATTGTTTGATTATTTTTATATGTATCAATTTATTGATGAGGAGGATAAAATAAATAATTTATATAGTATAAAAGTATATATGACTTCCAATCATAAGGTCTATTATAATAATAGTATAAATAATTTTTTCAATTATTATTATATCATCAATTATTATTATTTTATCAATTGTAGTAATAATATTAGCTACAATTCTATCAAAAAAAAGATATAGAGATCGAGAAAAAAATTCACCATTTGAATGTGGATTTGATCCAATATCATCATCTCGTCTTCCATTTTCATTAAAATTTTTTCTAATTACTATTATTTTCTTAATTTTTGATGTAGAAATTGCATTAATTTTACCTATAATTATAATTATTAATTATTCTAATTTATTTATATGATCAATAACTTCAATTATTTTCATCTTAATTCTACTATTAGGATTATATCATGAATGAAATCAAGGAATACTAAATTGATCAAATTAACTAGGGTTATAGTTAAATTATAACATTTGATTTGCATTCAAAAATTATTGATTAAATCAATTTACCTTGAATATGAAGCGATTTATTGCAATTAGTTTCGACCTAATATTAGGTAATATATACCCTTATTCTAAATTTAATTGAAACCAAAAAGAGGTATATCACTGTTAATGATAAAATTGAATTTTTATATTCCAATTAAAGAAATATGATATTCAAATAAAAGCTGCTAACTTTTTATTTTAATGGTTAAATTCCATTTATATTTCTAATTTATATAGTTTAATAAAAACATTACATTTTCATTGTAAAATTAAAATACTTTTTTTTATAAATTACTAAATAAAATTATGTAAATATTTAAAGACTAAAATAATCTCCACAACATCTTCAATGTTATACTCTAAATATAAGCTATTTAAATATATAAAAATTAAAAATATAATTAAAACAACAATTCATAAAACAAATACTAATAAATAAATTTTTAAATTATTATTTTGTAATATATTATAAAATTTAGAAAAATTAACTAATTGTTTATATAAATTTTGTCTTCCAATAAATTCTGATCAACCTTGATCAAAATTTTTTATAGAATTTATACCAATTTTTAAAGAATAATTAATAATTCCATAAGTAGAAATATATGGTATAAACCATATAGAACCAACAAATATTCTAAATAAATAATTATTTAATGATTTATTTAAAAAAAATAATGAAATATTAGAAATTAAATAACCAAATAATCCACCTAAAATACATACTAATAAAGTTATAAATTTTAAATAAAAAGGTAAACAAATTATATCTGGAGTTAAAAAAATTAATCATCTTAATATACTACCACCAATAATTCTTATAAATATTAATCCTAATATACCCTTTAATATTACTCAACCTTCATCATTTAAAACATTTAAAGATCTACAATTTAAATCACCTGTTATTGAATAATAAACTAAACGTAAAGAATAACAAACAGTTAATCCAGTAGAAAAAAAAAATAAAAAATAAACAAACAAATTTAATATTCTTAAAGAAGCAATTTCTAAAATTAAATCCTTCGAATAAAATCCTGCTAAAAATGGTATTCCACATAATGCTAAATTAGCAACATTAAAACAAGAAGAAGTCAAAGGTATATATAAACTTAAACCTCCTATTAAACGTAAATCCTGAAAATTATTTATATTATGAATAATTGATCCTGCACATATAAATAATAAAGCCTTAAATAATGCATGAGTTAATAAATGAAAAAAAGCTAATTTATAAAATCCCATAGATAAAATTATTATTATTAATCCTAATTGTCTTAATGTTGATAATGCAATAATTTTTTTTAAATCAAATTCAAAATTAGCTCCTAATCCTGATATAAATATTGTTAATCCAGAAATTAATAATAAAATTTGAGATATTAATGTATCTACTAATAAAAAATTAAAACGAATTAACAAATAAATCCCAGCAGTAACCAATGTAGAAGAATGAACTAAAGCAGAAACTGGTGTAGGAGCAGCCATAGCAGCAGGTAATCATGATGAAAAAGGAATTTGTGCTCTCTTTGTTATTGCAGCTAACACAACTAAAACACCAATTAATATTATTCTATTATCAGTTTTCATAAATTCTAAATAATAAATATAATTTCATCTCCCATAATTTAATATTCAAGCAATAGCTAATAATAAAGCTACATCTCCTACACGATTCATTAATGCAGTTAACATACCAGCATTATAAGATTTTACATTATTAAAATAAATTACTAAACAATAAGATACCAACCCCAATCCATCTCAACCTAATAAAATTCTAACTAAATTAGGTCTAATAATTAATAATATTATAGATATAACAAATATTAATACTAATAAAATAAAACGATTAATATTAGTATCTCCTCTTATATATTCCTTTCTATAATAAATTACTAAAGAAGAAATTAATAAAACAAAAGATATAAATAATAAACTTATTCAATCAAATAAAAAAGTTATTACAATACTTATTGAATTTAAAGATACAACTTCTCATTCAAAAAAAAAAATTAATTCATTTAAAATAAAATAAATAGAAAAAATAAATAAATTTATTCTAATAAAAAATAATAAAACAAAATTAATTAAACAAATTGACATATATTTCACAATTTAAAATGAATAAATTCATATCACTGACACCACAAATCAATATTTTAATTAAACTATTTAAATTATAATCATAATAAACTTATTTCAGATTTTAATACTAATAAATTCAAAGGAAATCAATGTAAAAATAACAATAAATATTCTCGATTAAATCCTATTCTAAAAGAATAAATACCTGAATATAATTTACCATGTTGTCTATATGCATATAAATATAATGTATATGCAGCACTAAAAAAAGATAAAAAAATTAACATAATTATTGTCAATCAAGATCATATAACAATTCTATTTAATAAACTAATTTCTCCTAATAAATTTAAAGTAGGAGGAGCAGCTATATTAGCTGAACATAATAAAAATCATCATAATGTTATTGAAGGTATAAAATTAAGTAATCCCTTATTAATTAATAATCTTCGTCTACCTAAACGTTCATATGTAATATTTGCTAAACAAAATAATCCTGATGAACATAATCCATGAGCAATTATTAAAGTATAAGATCCACAAATACCTCAATAAGTTATAGTTATTAATCCTCTTAAAACAATACCTATATGAGCAACAGAAGAATAAGCAATTAATGATTTTAAATCAGTTTGACGTAAACAAATTAATCTAACTAATACACCCCCTACTAATCTAATTCTTACAAAAATAAAATTATATTTAATTCCTAATAATTGCAAAAAAAAAAAAATTCGTAATAATCCATAACCTCCTAATTTTAATATAATTCCAGCTAAAATTATAGACCCAGAAACAGGAGCTTCAACATGAGCCTTTGGTAATCATAAATGAACTAAAAATATTGGTATCTTAACTAAAAAAGATCTAATTAATGAAATATATAAAATAAAATAATTAAACATATAATTATTTAATAAATAAAAAATTATAGTATTTAAATTATTATATAAATAAAAAATAGAAATTAATATAGGTAAAGAAACTAATAAAGTATAAAATAATAAATATATACCAGCTTGTAAACGCTCAGGTTGATACCCTCAACCCAAAACTAAAAATAAAGTAGGAATTAATCTACCTTCAAAAAATAAATAAAATATAAACAAATTAGATCTTCTAAAAGTTAATAATAATAATAATAATAATAATAATACATTTAATAAAAATAATTTCCTATAATTATTAAATTTATTAATTGAATCTCTAGCTATTAATATTAATGAACAAATTCAAAAACTTAATAAAATTATCCCATAAGAAAGTAAATCTATTCCTAAAAAATAAGAAATTGATATTCAATAATTAGAAAAAAAATTTCTTAATAATAAAAAAAATATAATTATAAAAAATATATTTTGAACCATTCAAAATATATTTTTTATTAAACAAATTGGACTTAATAAAATTAATATTAATAAAACTTTTAACATTGTAAAATTCTAAAAGACTGAAAATAATCATTTCCATATATTCGAATTATTGATACTAAAATTGATAAACCTAAAACACCTTCACATACTCTAAAAGTTATAAATACTATTCTAAAATATCTTTCATAATTTAATATATTTAAATATATAAATAATATATAAAATAAAGATAAAACAATAAATTCTAAACTTAAAAGTATAGATAATAAATGTTTACGATTAGAAACAAAAATAAAAATACCTATCATTATTATTAAAAAAGGTAAGCCTCAACTAATTAATATTATCATTAGTTTTAATAGTTTAATAAAAACATTGGTCTTGTAAATCAAAATTAAGAAATATTTCTTTTTAAACATCAAGAAAAAAGATTTATCTTTATCATTAATCTCCAAAATTAATATTTTAATTAAACTACTTCTTGAAATTATACAACTTATACTATACAGAATAACCTTAATTTTTAGATTTATTTTTTTACAAATAAATCATCCTCTAAGTATAGGATTAATATTATTAATTCAAACCATTATAATTTGTTTAATAACAGGTTTAATAACAAAAAGATTCTGATTTTCATATATTTTATTTTTAATTTTTATTGGAGGAATATTAATTTTGTTCATTTATGTTACATCCTTAGCTTCAAATGAAATATTTTCATTATCAATAAATACAATCTTAACATCAATTACTTTATTAATTATTATATTTATTTACTTAATAATAAGAGATAAAATTATATTAATATACAATTCTATAAATAATGAAATAAATTCTATTTCAGAAATTAACTCTTTCATTAAAGAAAATACTTTAAATTTAAATAAATTATATAATTATCCAACAAATATAATTACAATTATATTAATTAATTACTTACTAATTACTTTAATTGCTACAGTAAAAATTACTAAATTATTTTATGGACCTTTACGATCAATAAATTAAACTAATGAACAAACCAATACGAATTAATCATCCAATACTAAAAATTGCTAATAATGCATTAGTAGACCTACCATCTCCAATCAATATTTCTTCTTGATGAAACTTTGGATCTTTATTAGGAATTTGTTTAATAATTCAAATTTTAACAGGATTATTTTTAGCTATACATTATACAGCAGATATTGAAATAGCATTTAATAGAGTAAATCATATTTGTCGAAATGTAAATAATGGTTGATTATTACGAACCTTACATGCTAATGGTGCATCTTTTTTTTTTATTTGCATTTATTTACATGTAGGACGAGGAATATATTATGGATCTTATTTATTTACATTAACATGATTATCAGGAACAATTATTTTATTTCTAGTAATAGCAACTGCTTTTATAGGATATGTCTTACCATGAGGACAAATATCTTTTTGAGGAGCAACAGTAATTACTAATTTATTATCAGCAATTCCTTATTTAGGGACAGATCTAGTACAATGAATTTGAGGAGGATTCGCTGTTGATAATGCAACCCTTACACGATTTTTTACATTCCATTTTATTTTACCCTTCATTGTATTAGCTATAGTAATAATTCATTTATTATTTTTACATCAAACAGGATCTAATAATCCAATAGGCTTAAACTCAAATCTAGATAAAATTCCCTTCCATCCATACTTTAGATATAAGGATATTACAGGATTTCTTGTTATAATAATATTATTAACAATTTTAACATTATGAAACCCATATATATTAGGTGATCCAGATAATTTTATTCCAGCTAATCCTCTTGTTACACCAATTCATATTCAACCAGAATGATATTTTTTATTTGCTTATGCAATTTTACGTTCAATTCCTAATAAATTAGGAGGAGTAATTGCTTTAGTTATATCAATTGCAATTTTAATAATTATACCATTTTATAATTTAAGAAAATTTCGTGGAATTGAATTCTACCCAATTAATCAAGTATTATTTTGATTTATAGTAATAATCGTAATTTTATTAACATGAATTGGAGCACGACCAGTAGAAGACCCATATATCATTATTGGACAAATTTTAACTATTATTTACTTTATATATTACATAATTAATCCATTAATTTCTAAATGATGAGATAATTTATTAAATTAATTATAAAGTTAATGAGCTTGAATAAGCATATGTTTTGAAAACATAATATAGAAACTAAAATTTTCTATTAACTTAAATCTTACTAAAATTAATTAATTAAACTAAATATAATAAATAAATTTTCAAACCAATAAAAAATAATAAATAATTTAAAGAAAAAGGTAAAAATCTCTTTCAAGCTAAATATATTAATTTATCATATCGAAATCGTGGTAATGTCCCACGAACTCAAATAAAAACAAAAGAAATAAACATTAACTTAAAAAAAAAAAAAAAATTAAGTACATCCCCTCCTAAAAAAATTAAAGAAAATAATATACTTATAAATAAAATTCTTGCATATTCAGATAAAAAAATTAAAGCAAATCCACCTCTTCTATATTCTACATTAAATCCAGAAACTAACTCAGATTCACCTTCAGCAAAATCAAAAGGAGTACGATTAGTTTCTGCTAATGAAATAATTAATCAAATAAAAGCTAATGGATATAATAAAATAAAAAATCATAAATAAATTTGATAATAATAAAAATTAATTATATTATAATTATTAATTAAAAAAACAAAAGATAATAAAACTAAAGCTAAACTAACTTCATAAGAAATAGTTTGTGCTACAGATCGTAAACCACCTAATAAAGCATAATTAGAATTAGAAGATCAACCCGCAATTATAACTGTATAAACTCCTAAACTTGTACAACATAAAAAAAACAATAATCCTAAATTAAAAGAAAATAATTTAATAAAAAAAGGTATACTTATTCACAATAATAAAGATAAAAATAATGAAAAAATTGGAGAAAAATAATACGAAATATAATTAGATAATAAAGGATAAGTTTGTTCCTTTGTAAATAATTTAATTGCATCACAAAAAGGTTGAGGGATACCTATCAACCCAACTTTATTAGGACCTTTACGAATTTGAATATACCCTAATACTTTACGTTCTAATAAAGTTAAAAAAGCTACTCTTACTAAAACACAAATAATTAATATCAAACTTATAATTAAAAATAAAATCAATTCTATATAAAACAAGTACTATTTGTAATATAAATTACATATATAAATTCTAAATTTATTACATTATTCTGCCAAAATAGTAATAATATTAATTATATTCTTTATTTAAAAATAAATTATTTATATATTTAATCCTTTCGTACTAAAATATATTATTTTATTAAAGATAGAAACCAACCTGGCTTACGCCGGTCTGAACTCAGATCATGTAAGATTTAAAAAGTCGAACAGACTTAAACTTTAAACTGCTGCACCTAAAGCTATATCTTAATCCAACATCGAGGTCGCAATCTTTTTTATCAATATGAACTCTCCAAAAAAATTACGCTGTTATCCCTAAAGTAACTTAATTTTTTAATCATTAAAAATGGATCAATTATTCATATATTAATGATTTATATTATAAAAAGTTTTTTAAATTTTAATATCACCCCAATAAAATATATATTTATTATTTTAATAAAATTCATTTATAAAATATAAAATAATGTATATATAAAGATTTATAGGGTCTTCTCGTCTTTTAAATAAATTTTAGCTTTTTAACTAAAAAATAAAATTTTATTATAAATTTAAATGAAACAGTTAATATTTCGTCCAACCATTCATTCCAGCCTTCAATTAAAAGACTAATGATTATGCTACCTTTGCACAGTTAATATACTGCGGCCATTTAAAAAAATCAGTGGGCAGGTCAGACTTTAAATTAATTTCTAAAAGACATGTTTTTGTTAAACAGGCGAATATTATTTTTGCCGAATTCTTTATTTAAACTTTACATTTATAAAATTAATTATACAAAAATATATACTAATTATATCATTATTAATTTATTTTTTATATTTAAATAAATATTTTAATAAAAATTTAAAATATAATAAATAATATTATATAAAAATTAATTTATAACAAACTTTATAAAAATTGATAATTCTAACCATATTATATATTAAATAATATTTATTATTTATAAAAATTTATTTTATAGCTTATCCCATAAAATATTAAATTTTAAAAATTATTTAATTTTTAATAAATTAAATAAATAAATTTTAAAATTTTAAATTAAATTTATTTCTTAAAAAACTAGATACCTTTAAAAACGAATAACATTTCATTTCCAATAAATTATTAAAAATAATTTTATTACATTATATTTATTAATTTATTAAATCTTTTAAAATCGAGAAAAATATATTTATATTTTTTATTTAATATACTCTGATACACAAGATACAATAAATTAAATTTTCTTTTATTATAAAAATTTTTCATTATATTTCAATTTTATTTAACAATACTAATAAACTATTATTAATTTTTATTTATTTTATAAAATATACTAAAACATATTACATTATATAATTATTTTTAATAAATTAAATTTTTATAAAAAAAAATTAAATAAATAAATATTAATCAATTTATATTGATTTGCACAAAAATCTTTTCAATGTAAACGAAATGCTTTTCTAATTTAAGCTTTAAATTGATTCCAGATACACTTTCCAGTACATCTACTATGTTACGACTTATCTTACTTTAATAATAAGAGCGACGGGCGATATGTACATATTTTAGAGCTAAAATCAAATTATTTATCTTTATAATTTTACTATCAAATCCAATTTCATTAAATTTTTCATATTTAAATTCATATAAATAAATTTTATTGTAACTCATTAATACTTAAACATAAACTACACCTTGATTTGATATTAATTTTAATTAAAATTATAGAAAATTATTATTCTTATAAAATATTCTAATAACAACGGTATATAAATTGAATTACAAATTTAAGTAAGGTACATCGTGGATTATCGATTACATAACAAGTTCCTCTGAATAGACTAAAATACCGCCAAATTTTTTAAGTTTCAAGATCATATCTATTACTACTCAAATAATTAAAATTTTCATTTTAAATAATAGGGTATCTAATCCTAGTTTTTAATTAAAATTTACAAGTTTCAATTAATTTAATTTAAAAATTAATAAATTAAAATTTCACCTAATAATTTATTTTATATTTATATCAAAATCAATTTAACTTTAATTAATAAAATTCATTTATATTATTTGTATAACCGCAACTGCTGGCACAAATTAAGTCAATATTAATTAATATTTCTATTTCTAAATTTCTTTAATTAATAATATTAATTACTGCAAATAAATATAAATATTTACTTTTAAAATAAATAAAAATTCACACAAAAATTTACATATAATATAAACTAATAACAAATTTATTAAGCTAAAATAAAACTTTATAAAAATAATAATTTAATTATATATAAATAATAAATATTTATTTGTATATATAAATATAAATAAATAAAATAAATTTATTATTATTATTATATATTTATATTAATTAATAAATAAATTTAAGTAATCTACAATAATTATAATAACCCCTAATTATTTTTATTTTAAAATTAAATAAAATTTATAATAAATTAATAAAATAAATAATATATTATAAATTAAATAATAAAAATTAATTAAATTTATATATAATTAATAAATTAAATAAATAATAAATATTAATTAAATAATAATAAAAATTACTAAATTAATTTTTTTTTTTTTTTTTTTTATATATATATATATATATATATTAATAAAAATTTAATTTTTATATAAATCAATTATTAAATAAAACTTCAAAGAATTTATATAAATAATTATTATTTTATAGATTAATAATCTATATTTATATAAATAAATATATATATAAATTGATATATTTAAATTTAATTTATATAACATTAATATATATATATATATATTTTATATAAATAATTTATATTAAATATATTTATTATAACTTATTTATTTAAAATAAATTTTAATATTATATAAATTAATAAATAATATAAATATAATTAATAAAAATTTTAAATTATATTTAAAACTATATATATAAGGTTTCATATAGTTTTAAATATAATTTAAAATTTTAATTAAAATTTTATATTTATATATGTATATATATATATATATAACTAAATTCAATTATTTAATATAAAACTAATTTATATTAAAATTATTATATTTATATTTCAAAATTATTATAAAT